AAGTCAGTTTTCTTCTTCCTTATGTAAAAAGGGAATAAATAAATCAATCAAATTCCGGGAGGCTTCATGAAGTGCTTCTTTCGGAGTTAAACTCCCATTTGTCCATATTTCGAGAAACAGTATCTCTTGTTTTTCATTCCCATTCCCGTAGGAATGAATACTATGATTCACGTTCCGAACAGGCATGAATACAGCATCTATAGGATAACTTCCATCTTGAAAGTTACGTGGCATTTTTATAAGATATCCGCGATTTCTCTCAATTTCTAATCCAATACACAAATTAATTCGTTCTGTCAAGCCAGCTATATGTTGTATATTGTCGACGATTTCTACATAAGGCGGTAAGATGATATCTTGAGCAGTTACATATCCAGGACCTCTGACACAAATAGACGCATCACAAGTTCCATATAGATTACTTCTCAATACAATTTCTTTCAAATTCATTAAAATTTCGTGTATCGATTCTTGAATACCCGTTATAGTAGCATATTCATGGGGAACATTCTCAAATTTTACACGTGTGATACACGTTCCTTCTATTTCTCCAAGCAAAGCTCTTCGCATCGCAATGCCTATTGTATCGGCTTGGCCTTGCATAAGTGGAGACAGAATAAAGCGCCCATAATAAAGACGTTTACTATCTGTTCTTGATTCAACACACTTCCACTGTAGTGTCCGAGTAGATACTGTTACTTTCTCTCGAACCATAGTAATATTATTTTATTTGATTGAATTATTTATTTCTCTTGTTTCTTTTGAAATTTCTTCATTGTTCATTTCTACACACGTCTTTTTTTCGGAGGTCTGCAGCCATTATGTGGCATAGGGGTTACATCCCGTACAAAAGTTAATAGTATACCACTCCTACGAATAGCTCGTAATGCTGCGTCTCTTCCTAGACCGGGACCCTTTATCATGACTTCTGCTCGTTGCATACCTTGCTCGACGACTGTACGAACAGCATTTGCTGCTGCAGTTTGAGCAGCAAAGGGTGTTCCTCTTCTCGTACCCTTGAATCCACAAGTACCGGCCGAGGACCAGGAAACCACCCGGCCCCGTACATCTGTAACCGTGACAATGGTATTATTGAAACTTGCTTGAACATGAATAACTCCTTTTGGTATTCGACGTGCACTCTTATGTGAACCAATACGTACATTCCTACGTGAACCAGCTCTCGGTATAGCTTTTGCCATATTGTATCATCTCATAAATATGAGTCAGAAATCTATGGATATATCCATTTCATGCCCCAAAAGATTCTTTATTTGTACATTGAGCCCTTATAGTGATACTATAGTGATAGTGAGTCTGATTATCCTTGTCTTTGTTTATGTCTCGGGTTGGAACAAATTACTATAATGCGTCCCCGCCTGCGGATTAGTCGACATTTTTCACAAATTTTACGAACTGAAGCTCTTATTTTCATATTTGTTATTCCTTAATCTGAATTCTGAATCTATTTCATTGGTAGAAAATAAGTTTCTTTAAATTTTTTATCGCGAATCGTATTGAATAAAAACCACCTAATCTTTCGAATCCTTGTTTCGTAGTCGATAAATTATACGTCCTCTGGTTGAATCATAACGACTTACTTCAATTTTTACTTTATCTCCCGGCAGTATCCGTATAAAACTACGTCGGATCTTTCCTGAAACATAACCTAGAATCAGATCTTGATTATCTAACCGAACCCGGAACATGCCGTTGGGAAGCGATTCAGTAATTAAACCTTCATGGATCCATTTTTGTTCTTTCATTTCAAGTCAAGCCTCCTTGAAGTCTCAACTAATGGAGGAGAAACTAAATTAGATAACTCATACCCTTGCTTTTTTTTTTTACAAACAGGAATAGATTTTGGATCATATTTCGATATTAAAAGGATTACCATATATAACATAAAATTTCTCCGCCGATTCCTTCTAGTCGAGCCTCACGGTCTGTCATTATACCTCTCGAGGTAGAAAGAATTACAATCCCCATACCACCTAAAATTCTAGGAATTCGTTGAGAGTTAGAATAGATTCGTAGACCGGGTCGACTGATCCGTTTTAAATTTAAAAAATTTCTATAGGGTTTTTTCCTATTCCTTCGATGCCGCAGGGTTAAAACCAAAAAATATTTGTTTTTTTCTCGATGTTTTCTGACGTTTTCGATAAAACCTTCTCGGAAAAGTATTTTAACAATATTTTCGGTAATATTAGTCGATGGTATGCGAACAACTCGTTTTCTATCCATACCAGCATTTCGTATAGAGGTTATTATCTCAGCAATAGTGTCTCTACCCATGATAAACTAAATTTATTGGTGCCTCAAAATTGGATATAATCAACATGTTTTTCTTGTTTTTATTAGTTTATGAATATGAATTTTTCAAGATATATGCGTGAGACACAATCTACTAATTAATCTAGTTCTTAATCGATTTATTTTAAATACCTCAAGGACATTACGATCTCATTTTATAATACCTCAGTAACTTATAATACCTCGGGAGCTAATGAAACTATTTTAGTAAAATTTAATTGTCTCAATTCCCGTGGGATTGCACCAAAAATGCGAGTTCCTTTTGGATTTCCTTCTTGATCAATCACAACTGCAGCATTATCATCATATCGTATTATCATGCCGCTGTCACGTTTAAGTTCTTTACAGGTACGAACAATGACAGCCCTGACTACTTCAGATTTTTCTAGGGGCATGTTTGGTACTGCTTCTTTGATCACAGCAACAATAACGTCACCAATATGAGCATATCGTCGATTACTAGCCCCTATAATCCGAATACACATCAATTCTCGAGCCCCGCTGTTATCCGCTACATTTAAATGGGTCTGAGGTTGAATCATATCAATTTTTTAGTATATTCTTTCAATACAAAGGATGAAGAAAATAAAAGAAATATTTTTTGTCTAAAAAAGAAACCTGCGGTTTTATTTCATCCCAAGATCCAGTTCTGCCGGTTCTACATTTTTATCCTGAAATAATAAATTGAGCTCGTATAGGCATTTTTGATGCTGCTATTAAAATAGCCCGCCTGGCTATATTTTCGGTTACTCCACCTATTTCATATAGTATTCGTCCCGGCTTAACAACAGCTACCCAATATTCAGGGGATCCTTTCCCCGAACCCATACGTGTTTCAGCCGGTCTTACTGTAACTGGTTTATCGGGAAATATACGGACCCATATTTTTCCACCACGGCGTGCATTTCGTGTCATTGCTCGTCGACCTGCTTCAATTTGTCTAGATGTGATCCAAGCGGGTTCAAGTGCTTGAAGTGCATATTTACCGAAACAAATATGATTACCTCGATAAGATATTCCCTTCATTCTTCCTCTATGTTGTTTACGGAATCTAGTTCTTTTGGGGTTATAGTTGATGGTTGTTTCGGAATTCCATCTCTACTACAGAACTGGACGTGAGAGTTTCTTCTCATCCGGCTCCTCGCGAATAAAATAAAAAGTATTCAAAATTGAATTTCAATTCATTTGAATAGATATTAGAACGTTTTTATAAAATTTTTTATAAAAACGTTCTAATAAATCTTTATTTTCTTTTGTCCTTTATCCAAGTTTACTAAAAAAAAATCAAGTTTTCGCGGGCGAATATTTACTCTTGCAATCTCCATTTCAGTCGTAGCACTTGTTCGTGACTTCTTATAATAGATGAATTTATTTCCGGTTTATTTCGCCATCCCAACTAGTGAATCAGTAAGATTCAGTTGTTCAATAAAATCTTTTGTATTCACAGGTTTCATCGTTCCCATCGCTTCGTACTTAATGGTTAGGTCAGAATTCTACAACGGAGCTCACAATCGAATTTATTCTTGAGTCAACCTTCTTAGTCTTTATTGGCTCGAAGCTCTTGATTTTTTTCTATTACGTGGATTCATTTAATATTTCATTATGGGTGAATCAATTTAGTATTGATGCTTTATTACACTGTCTTTTATGAGATGACTCGTAGACCTTACATATTGGAATTCTATATCATAGGTATTTTTTTATCTCTTTCTCTCATCCTTCCACCCGCACCCTATTCTATTCTGTATTTTTCTTTCAACTTAGAATGAAAGTTTATTCAAAAAAATTTCAGTTGTTACAAAGATATGACCGATTTAGTATATCTTGACTGGTTCTTTTAGATTCAGATAATACGAAGTGATGAGTTGGTTTTCAGACAGACTACTGGGCTGGTCTTTTTTAATCCTAACCCTAACAAAAACCAACGAGTCACACACTAAGCATAGCAATTATATCAAAAGGTCAATCAAATTTTTATTTTACCCTATAGAATTAAGAATTAGTTTGATTGGTTAGAAAACGAGGGAAAAACAATTAAAGTTTTTTTATTCCCCTTCCTTGTCTATAAAAATCCAAATTTTAATGCCTAATACCCCATAGATAGTCCGAACTGTATAGGAACAATAATCAATTTGAGCTCGAATGGTTTGTAGGGGAACCCTACCCTCTCTGATCCATTCGACACGTGCAATTTCTTTTCCGTCGATACGTCCTGAAATTTGTACTTGAATTCCTTTTGTATCTGCTTGTTCAGTTAATTCAATAGCCTTTTTGATTGCTTTTCGAAATGAAACTCTATTCTTTAATTGTCCGGCTATAAATTCTGCAAGAATATTAGGGTTTCTATAAGGCTTTGTAATTCTTGTGATAGCAATGTTAAGTTTTCGGTTCACATAATTAAATTCTTTTTCTAGATTCATCTGTAATTCTTCGATTCCTCGCGGTCTACTTTCGATTAATAACTTTGGGAATCCCATAAAGATTACGACTTGGATCAAGTCAATTCTTTTTTGAATCTCTATGCGGGCAATCCCGTCGGCACCGGAGGATAGTTTCATATTCTTTTGTACATAATTTTTGATAAAATTTCTTATTTTTTGATCTTCTTGTATACCCTCAGAATAATTTTTGGGTTGTGCAAACCAAAGGGAATGATGACTCTGGGTTGTACCAAGTCTAAAACCAAG